TATTGTCCTTTTCATTCCGTGTTGCATTAGAAACTTATTATTATACGAGATTATACGAAAATGAATCCTTCCTAGGAGGGAACAAATATTTCTCTTTTCGATGAGAGTTTGTACACAACATGGGAGAAACCTATCTTCTATTTATAATAATTGAAGAAAAAGTTCCATCATATATAGTGAATTGATACTCCCGACTCCCACAAAATCATTTCTTTCGTTCAATAGTTACTCGTTATTAGTTAATAATCCTAGTGATTGGATCTATATGCGTATTCCGATAGGAAATGAAATAGTAAAATGATTTTTCGTCGAATGACTATTCATTTATTGTATTTTCAAATAGGGGGCAGGAAGGATCTATGGGAAAATGGTGGTTCAATTCAATGTTGTCTAACGAGGAGTTAGAACACAGGTGTGGGCTAGGTAAATCAATGGACAGTCTTGGTCGTCCTGTTGGAAATACCAGTGGAAGTGAAGATCCTATTCTAAATGATACGAATAAAAACAATCATAATCATGGTTGGCGCGAAAGTAATAGTTGCAGTAATGTTGATCATTTTTTCGGTGTCAGGGACATTTGGAGTTTCATCTCTGATGACACTTTTTTAGTTAGGGATAGTAATGGTAACAGTTATTCCGTATATTTTGATATTGAAAATCGGGTTTTTGAGATTGACAACGATAGTTCTTTTCTGAGTGAACTAGAAACTGCTTTTTCTAGTTATCTGAATAGCGGGTCTAAGAGTGACAATCGCTACTATGATCATTATATGTATGATACTACGTATAGTTGGAATAATCACATTAATAGTTGCATTGATAGTTATCTTCGTTCTGAAATCAGTATTGATAAGTACATTTCGAGTGGTAGCGACAATCACATTTACAGTTATATTTATAGTTACATTTGTAGTGGTGAAAGTGTAAGTGATAGTGACAGGGGGAGTTCTAGTATAAGAACTGGCGGTAATGGCAGTGATTTCAATATAAGAGGAAGATCTAATGATTTCGATGGAAATAAAAAATACAGACATTTATGGGTTCAATGCGAAAATTGTTATGGATTAAATTATAAGAAATTTTTTAGGTCAAAAATGAATATTTGTGAACAATGTGGATATCATTTGAAAATGGGTAGTTCAGATAGAATCGAACTTTCGGTTGATTCGGGCACTTGGGATCCTATGGACGAAGACATGGTCTCTATTGACCCCATTGAATTTCACTCGGAAGAGGAACCTTATAGAGATCGTATCAATTCGTATCAAAGAAAGACAGGTTTAACTGAGGCTGTTCAAACAGGCATAGGTCAACTAAATGGGATTCCCATAGCCATTGGGGTTATGGATTTTCAGTTCATGGGGGGTAGTATGGGATCCGTAGTAGGCGAGAAAATCACCCGGTTGATCGAATATGCTGCTAATAGATCTCTACCTGTTATTATGGTGTGTGCTTCTGGAGGAGCACGCATGCAAGAAGGAAGTTTGAGTTTGATGCAAATGGCTAAAATATCTTCCGCTTTATATGATTATCAATTCAATAAAAAGTTATTCTATGTATCAATCCTTACATCTCCTACAACCGGCGGAGTAACGGCCAGTTTTGGTATGTTGGGAGATATTATTATTGCTGAACCCAATGCCTACATTGCATTTGCGGGGAAAAGAGTAATTGAACAAACATTGAATAAGACAGTACCTGACGGTTCACAAGCAGCTGAGTATTTATTCCATAAGGGCTTATTTGATCCAATCGTACCACGTAATCCTTTAAAAGGTGTTCTGAGTGAATTATTTCAGCTACACGGTTTCTTTCCCTTGAATCAAAATTCAAGTAGAGCGCTAGGCTCAGTTATTTGTAGCGAACTTTAGTTCATCGGAATCAAAGTCAAAATAAGAAGAGTGGAGTTTTCTTTGGTAACATAAGTTCTATAGGAAGTTTCGGATAATGACTTTTTTTGATGCAGATTTTTTATCCTACCCCTATTCATGATTAGTAATCAGGAACCCCCTATCAGGAGGAAAAGAGTGAATTCTTCCTTCCGCGGAATGGACTTGGGAAAAAAAATCAAAAGAATTTCATGTTCCCTTCTTTCATATTAATATATATCGTATTAATATATATAGAATAATTCAAATCTATAAGGGAAGTGTTGCATATTTTTATATCTCCCGAGGACCTACACTTTTGACTATGAATTCCTGTTGGATCGGATTCTAACAAATCCTTAGGAAACTCGTAAGAAACTCTTTATTAGAAAATAAGGGCGGTAGAACAAGAATAATAAAGCGGATTATCATCCATCTATTTCTTGTAGAAAGGTGAATAGATACGCTTATTTAGCTCTACATTCCTTGCACTTATTATATACTTAATAATACTTATAATAGATATACTTATCATAAGATAAAATATCTTTATAACAGGTACAAATATTAAATCGAGGCACCCATTCTATGACAGATTTCAATTTACCCTCTATTTTTGTGCCTTTAGTGGGCTTAGTGTTTCCAGCAATTGCAATGGCTTCTTTATCTCTTCATGTTCAAAAAAACAAGATTGTTTAGACCTGATAGGACAAAATTTCATCAATTTATTTCAACACTTGGACTTGGATCATAATAGGGATATCCATTTAGTGGAATATGATACGACATGTGGCTCCCTCCGGGCACAAATAAAAAAGTGATTATACATGCGGATACATTATATATGGATAAATGCATGTATATGGGGGGATAGCTGTTTTAAAATGGATCAGAGCGGATATCTGAAATAGAAAGTTAACGTATCTATATTATGTAGATATACATAGTGGTGGTATTATACGAAGGGGATGTTATTATTTTATATCTAACCAATTTGATGAATTACTCCTAATAGTTCGCGTCATAATAGTGCTAGTTGATGAGAGTTACTTCGGGAGCAAAATAAAAAAAGTAAAATCAAATTCATTTGGCTTATTCTCTTCTCTCAATTCCAATAGGATGCAACTGGATCTAGTATGAACTATCGATCAGAACGTATATGGATAGAACTTATAACGGGATCTCGAAAAACAAGTAATTTCTGCTGGGCCTGTATCCTTTTTTTAGGTTCACTAGGATTCCTATTGGTTGGAACTTCCAGTTATCTTGGTAGGAATCTGATATCTTTATTCCCGTCTCAGCAAATCCTTTTTTTTCCCCAAGGAATCGTGATGTCTTTCTATGGGATCGCAGGTCTGTTCATTAGTTCCTATTTGTGGTGCACAATTTCGTGGAATGTAGGTAGCGGTTATGATCGATTCGATAGAAAAGAAGGAATAGTGTGTATTTTTCGTTGGGGATTTCCTGGAATAAATCGTCGCATCTTCCTTCGATTCCTTATGAGAGAGATTCAATCGATCAGAATGGAAGTTAAAGAGGGTCTTTATCCTCGACGTGTCCTTTATATGGAAATCAGAGGCCAGGGCGCCATTCCCTTGACCCGTACTGACGAAAATTTGACTCCACGAGAAATTGAACAAAAAGCTGCTGAATTGGCCTATTTCTTGCGCGTGCCAATTGAAGTATTTTGAAATGAAGGGAATTAATGCTTTCTCAGCATGAGGGAAGGGACCCAGGAACCCCCTTTTAAATATAACTGAAGCTTCTTCGGAACGTTCATTCGAGCAAAACATGTTAGATTCTATTTCCCCCGTTCCGTTGGTAATCCTTCTGTGGCCCATAGAATAAAGCAGGCGGACGTATACGGAACAACCATAATAAGAAGCAATTTTGATCGACCAAAACTCCTTTTTCTCCATATAGAACTCAATTCTACTAGTAACAAGTCTAATAAGTATGTATTCATCACACATATCAGAGCATTTCGGAATACATAATTTCTCTTTTTAGGGCCAATACTTTGGATTAATACATTAGATACAGATGTATCATATCTCGTTAATTATCTTTCTTTTGTCAATCGATGTTTCTTTTTTGATCCTTTCTTTAGCTCCTGGATAACCAAACGTTTAGATCTCTCATAACTATCCAATTTCTCTCTCGTTTTGTCACCTATTTCGGATTTCATCATTAATATTTTTCAGAAATATCCCCTCAATTATTCCTGGGTCGTGGGTAGCCAGTGAAAATTTCGAAAAAATAATTGAGGGGAGTTCTTTCGTCTCGAAATCAAAATAATATTCATTATTTCAAGCGGTTCTTTTGGGCATTCATCGAAAGAACAAATGAAGATAGAATTGGTTCGAATTTGACCAACTGAGATATCTGGGAAAAGTATTTGATTATTTCTTCATTCGAAACGGGCCCTTATTCTATTTCTATTTCTATATTCTTTCTAGATCCAAGGACTAAACAATTCAAAAAAAAAAAAAGGAATAGATCCATAGGTTCCATACCTTGTTATAGAACTCATGCTTCATAGAAATATCGGATCAGATAGAGTCGGCGACTGAAGCGGGTTCATTAACAATTCACAGATGAAAAGTGTCAAAAAAGAAAGCATTGACTCCCCTCCCGTATCTTGCATCTATAGTCTTTTTGCCCTGGTGGATCTCTCTCTCATTTAATAAAAGTCTGGAACCTTGGGTTACTAATTGGTGGAATACCGGACAATCCGAAACTTTTTTGAATGATATTCAAGAAAAGAACGTTCTAGAAAGATTCATAGAATTAGAACAACTATTCCTGTTGGATGAAATGATAAAAGAGTACCCGGAGACACAGATACAAAAGCTTCGTATAGGAATCCACAAAGAGACGATGCAATTGGTCAAAATGCACAACGAAGATCATATCCATATCATTTTGGATTTCTCGACAAATATAATCTGTTTTGCTATTCTAAGTGGTTATTCTATTCTGGGTAATGAAGAACTTGTCATTCTGAATTCTTGGGTTCAGGAATTCCTCTATAACTTAAGCGACACAATAAAGGCTTTTTCTATTCTTTTATTAACTGATTTATGTATCGGATTCCACTCACCCCGGGGGTGGGAACTAATGATTGGTTCG